GCTCCAGGAATGGTCGAAGCCATTCCTAATCGAAAAAGGATGTTATCCAAACGCATCTCAAGTAGTTGTAGTAAAACCTGACCTGTTGACCCTTTGGCTTTTCTGGCAATACGAACATATCTAAGCAATTGCCGTTCTGTCAGACCATAATGAAAACGCAATTTTTGTTTTTCTTCTAGACGAATACGATATTGAGATCTTTTCCCGGAACGTGATTGGTTTCTAAGATCACTTCCGGATCTAGGTCTTTTACTAGTTAGTCCCGGTAAAGCCCCTAGACTGCGTATTTTTTTGAAACGAGGCCCTCGGTAACGAGACATAAAGACTCCTTATTGAAATTTCATTTTACAGAATAAACTTAAATTAAGACTGAACTAAACGATAAACGAAACTAAATCTACTGAAGTACTACAAAGACAAAGAAGAATGAAATGAATTGTATCAATATCCGGATTATTTTGTATATATAGGAAGGACCCCTTTCTTGATTTGTTCTTTGATGTAGAATGTATAGATTTAACTGCTCCAATCAAATCCGTTTTTTATTCATAGTTGGAAGTTCCTACGACATAATAGATGGATGACCCGACATTTTCAAAAGAAAAGGGGGAGGAGTCTTTTCAATATTCCTTGATCTCAAGGAGACAATCATGGAAAAAAATCGAACAAATATAGAAAAGCCGGCTATCGGAATCGAACCGATGACCATCGCATTACAAATGCGATGCTCTAACCTCTGAGCTAAGCAGGCTCACATAACAGAAATAAGTGCAATAACTCTATCTATAACTATCTATAACTAACTCTATCTATAAACTCTATCTAGATAGAATTTATATTGAAAATATTTATTTTATTGAAAATATTTATTTATAGGTTATATTTAGCAGATTAGATTAATCATATTAGAACGAATCGGTCCTAAAGAAAGGATAAGATAAGGATACAATCCAGATCATAATGAGACATTTTTCTGGTTTCATTCAGAAAGGGGGAGATAGAACGAAAAAAAAAAATGAATATCGACCGTTCCAGTATTCAAAATCGCACGGGAAAAATAAGAGGGAGGGAAGATATGTATATATGGGATATCTCTATCCATATTGAATTGCGGATACATCAATGATAGAATCATTTCGGATTGGACCAAATACGGTTCCTCCGATAGAGATGAAAGAGGATGGGCAAGAAATAAAATAGGAGCAGACACTTTTTCGATATAGGAATCAGTACCTAATGAATTCAACGGTTCGGACATAAATAAATGAAAGAGGGGGATGGGATCACAATGAGATCTCGGTCTCATAAGGGGATATGGCGAAATTGGTAGACGCTACGGACTTGATTGGATTGAGCCTTGGTATGGAAACCTACTAAGTGATAACTTCCAAATTCAGAGAAACCCTGGAATGAAAAATGGGCAATCCTGAGCCAAATCCTGTTTTCAAAAAAGCAAAAAACAAAGGTTCAGAAAGCGAGAACAAAAAAAGGAAAAAAGGATAGGTGCAGAGACTCAATGGAAGCTGTTCTAACGAATGGAAATGGAATTGATTAACATCGGTATAGGAATCCTTCTATCGAAATTCCGGAAAGGATGACCTCTATATACGTACGTACTGAAATATCAAACGATTAATCATGACCCGAGTCCATTTATATTATATGAATAATTTCAGAATTCTTGTGAATCGATTCCAAGTTGAAGGAAGAATCGAATATTCAGTGATCAAATCAATCACTCCCCCGGTCTTTTGAAGAACTGATTAATCGGACGAGAATAAAGATAGAGTCCATTCTACATGTCAATACCGACAACAATGAAATTTATAGTAAGAGGAAAATCCGTCGACTTTAGAAATCGTGAGGGTTCAAGTCCCTCTATCCCCAATCAAAAGAAAAAAGCCCATTTTACTACCTAACCTAACCGTTTACCCTCTTTTGTCATCGGTTCCAAATCAAATTAGTTATGTTTCTTATTCACTCTACTCTTTCACAAACGTATCCGGACAGAAACCTTTCTCTCTTATCACAAGTCTTATTATAGATACGATATACTCACAAATGAACATATATAGGCAAGGAATTTCCATTATGAAATAATTCACAGTCCATATCATTATGATAAAGTCTTCTTTTTGAAGATCTAATAAATTCCAGGGTCTAGGTAAGATTTTGTAAGACTTTTTGAGTACCTTTAATTGACATAGACCCAAGTCCTCTAATAGGATGATGCATCCGGAATGGTCGGGATAGCTCAGCTGGTAGAGCAGAGGACTGAAAATCCTCGTGTCACCAGTTCAAATCTGGTTCCTGACACGTGGTTAATGTATCGAGTGGATATTCATCCAACGGAATCGATATGGATATCTGGATCCATATTCGTTAATAGTCTAGACCGGGATACATACTTATTTATTCATCTAGATATAGACCCCCTTTTTTGTAGATGGGTAAAGAGTCTATCTATGGGTAAAGAAAAGAATTAGATTCTGTTCTCCCT